GTTGATTGACTTTACATTTACAAAAAACTGTGGACAAAAAAAAGGTTTTGTTTTATATTATGCCTCTCCTCCTCTGTATACATATGCTTTACTTTAGCCCGACTGGGCATTTTTAAGAAACTTCAGCTAAGTTATGCTATAGAAATAAAGAGGATTCTTGGCTGGAGTTTTTTTAGTCCTGACGAGACATAAAGCAATTTCAATTCTTTTTTTCAAAGGCCTTCAATTGGTACACGCAAGAAATAGGCCAATTCGGCAGCTTTTTGCTCAATTTCTCGTGGAGTAAAATTCTCATCAGGACGAGTCAAGGGAACGGCCCCCTGCCCTCTAATTTCCATATAAAGGACACGACGAGCATAAATACCCTCTTTAACTTCTATTTTGATGGACTGAATATCTTTCATAAGGAATCGTAGAAGGATGCGGCGGTTTTTTCCAGGAAACCCCCAACGAAAAATACACACTATTTCTTCTCGTCTATCGAATCGATCATAACCACTGCCTACATTCCAAAAAATTGTGCACCACAAATAGGAACTAATAAAGAAACCCGCGATCCCATAGAAAGACATCACGATTCCTTGTGGAAAAAAAACAATTTGCTGAGCCGGAAATAAAGATATCAAATTCCTACCAAGATAACTCGAAGTTCCAACCAATAAAAACCCTAATGAACCTAAAAACAGGATAAAGGCCCAGAAAAAATTGCTTGTTTTGCGAGACCCCGCTATAAATTCTATCCATATAGATTCTGATCGCCAACTCATACATACTAGATCCAGTTGTTTTTTATTGGAATTGAGAGAATAACCAAAAAGAATTTGCCTTTACTTTTTTTGTTTCCGAAGAAACTCTCATCAACTAGCACTATTCTGATGTGAACCTTTAGTAGTAATTCATCGAATTGGTTAGATCGAAAACCCGCCCCATGTATATATATATATCTCTAGTTCTACTAAATCGAATATTCTACTAAATCGATATCCGTGGTATCTAAGTCGTGAAAAAACAAGATACGATTGTGTATCTTGGCCCCAGGCACCATCGGATCTAAGATCTAAAAAATCTTGGTTTTTTCAATATAAAGGGATAAAGAAGCCATTGCAATTGCCGGAAGTACTAGGGCCACTAAAGGCACAAAAATGGATGGAGTTGTCATAGAATGGGTACCTCAATTTAATATTTGTACCTGTTATTGGTATAATTTTTATATTCTTAGTTAGAAAGATATCTTATAATAATTATATTCTAATTCGTATATTATACTAAGTCTATCTAAACGAGTATATATATATCTAATAAGTGCAAGGAAAGTAGACTGAAATAAATGGACTTGCCCCATCGGAAATATATGATAAGTCACTTTCTTTATTCTTCTTACTTTCTTTTTATTCTTCTTCGATTTCTCTTGTTTTTTTGTCGTTGAAGTGGAATTAAAAAAAAGTTAAAAAAGAAAGAGTTTATTAAAAATTCTCTAAGGATTCGATTTGTTAGAATCCAACAGGGATTTTTAGTAAAAAAAAAAGAAAATCGAATTCTCGCAATATATAAAAAGCTGCAAAATCCTATAACCCCTCTATCTATATTTTTCCCTATTTTTTTATCTATACATATACAAGAGAGGAAGATGAAATTCGTTTTCTTTGTCTCACCGAATTCTAATTTGATTTCCCGGGAGGAAAAAGAAAAATTCACTTTTCATCTTCTTGATAAGGCAAAAACCCGTGCAGTTGAAATAACTCACTCAGAACGACTTTTAAAAGCGTACGTGGTACGATTAGATCAAATAAACCTTTAGGGAATAAATATTCAGTCTCCTGTGAACCCTCGGGCACTGGTTTCTTCAATGTTTCTTCAATTACTCTTTTACCCGCAAATGCAATATAGGCATTGGGTTCGGCAATAATGATATCCCCCAACATACCAAAACTAGCAGTTACTCCACCAGTAGTAGGAGATGTAAGAATTGATATATAGAATAACTTTTTCTTTAATTGATAATCATATAAAGCGGAAGATATTTTAGCCATTTGCATCAAGCTCAAACTTCCTTCTTGCATACGTGCTCCGCCAGAAGCGCACACTATAATAAGTGGTAAAGATTTATTGGTAGCATATTCGATCAAACGGGTGATTTTCTCCCCTACTACGGATCCCATACTACCCCCGATAAACTCAAAATCCATGACCCCAATTGCTATAGGAATACCGTTTAGTTGACCTGTGCCTGTTTGAACAGCCTCAGTTAATCCTGTCTTTCTTTGATAAGAATCAAGACGATCGCTATAAGATTCCTCTTCAGAATCTGATTCCTCTTCATAATCAGATTTCTCTTCAGAATCAGATTTCTCTTCAGAATCAGATTTCTCTTCAGAATCAGATTCCTCTTCAGAATGAGATTTCTCTTCAGAATGAGATTTCTCTTCAGAATCTGATTTCTGTTCCGAATGAGATTTCTCTTCAGAATCAGATCCGTTTTCAAAATCGGTAGAAAGTGGAC